ATATCACATGTGATTTTCCGCTCATTGTATAAAGACTAGTGAATGAGAAAGATAAGGAGTTTTGAACCGCTAACGAAAAAAGGATAAAGAAAAAAAGGATACGATAAAGAATTAGGGAGCCAAATGGGCTTTTTGGGGATAGAGGGACTTGAACCCTCACGATTTTTGAAATCGACGGATTTTCCTCTTACTATAAATTTCATTGTTGCCGGTATTGACATGTAGAACGGGACTCTATCTTTATTCTCGTCCGATTAATCAGTTCTTCAAAAGATCTATCAGATTATGGAGTGAATGGTTTGATCAATGAATATTTGATTCTTTCCTCAATATGGAATCAATTGACAACAATTCTTCTCTATTATGTATACAGGTTTATCCTTCATCTTTTCTGAAGTTTCGATAGAAGGATTCCTCTACTAACGTAAGACAATCAACTCCATTCGTTAGAACAGCTTCCATCGAGTCTCTGCACCTATCCTTTTTGATTTTCGCTTTCTGAACCTTTGTTTGTTTTCGGAAAACGTGATTTGGCTCAGGATTGCCCATTTTTATTAATTCCAGGGTTTCTCTGAATTTGAAAGTTATCACTTAGTAAGTTTCCATACCAAGGCTCAATCCAATTAAGTCCGTAGCGTCTACCGATTTCGCCATATCCCCCTTTTTGAGATGAAAATCTCATTGTGATCTCGTTCCCCTTTTTCTTTCATTTATACCGGAACCGTTGAATTCATTAGATAGATGCCGATTCCTGTCTCGAAAAAGTGTTTTCTCCTCTTTGTCTTTGATTTCTTGTCTATCTTCTTTCATCTTCTATATCTATTAGGAGGCTTATATTCGGTCCAATCAAAAACGATTTTATCATTTCTGTATCGGCAATTCAATATAGGTGGATACATACGCTATACATCTGTCTCTCTTCCACTCATTTACCCATGAAATTTCGAATACTTGAACGGTCGATTCTTTTTTTTTAATATGATTTGATTTTTGAATTCAAAAATCAAATCATATTAAAAAAAAAAAGAATATTTAATTGTGATAAAAAAGAAAAATGGAAATTCTATATCGCTAGATTAATCGTTATCTTCTATAATATTTAACAGTTATTTGAAATTCTATATTCTATTCTTTAATATATTAATATTCATTATGAATAGCTAAGAATTAAAATAGTATAATAGTGAATAGCAAAGATTCTAAGAGTTTATTGAATTCTTATACATGTCGAATTTATGTTATGTGAGCCTGCTTAGCTCAGAGGTTAGAGCATCGCATTTGTAATGCGATGGTCATCGGTTCGATTCCGATAGTCGGCTTTTCTCTATTTATTTTATTCTATGTTTTACATGATTGATAATGCATCTTTGAAATCAAAGAATATTGAAAAAAAAATGTCTTCCTCTTTTGGCAAAAGCCCTTGATTTATTATGTGATAGGAATTTCCAACTATCTAACGAAAAGAATCCTTTTCTTTTTCTATATATAGAATATAAAGATCTGGATATTTATCCAACTCATCTCATTATTCTTTAATAGAATAATACTTCAGTAAATTTCGCTTTATTTAGAATTTAGTTCATTTTTAGTTTAGGTTTATTCTGTAGAATGAAATTTCATCAATAAGAATTAATAATTAAATATAAATAAGAAGAAGGAGTCTTTATGTCGCGTTACCGAGGTCCTCGTTTCAAAAAAATACGCCGCCTGGGGGCTTTACCAGGGCTAACTAATAAAAGGCCCAGAGCTGGAAGTGATCTTAGAAACCAATCGCGTTCCGGGAAAAAATCCCAATATCGAATTCGCCTAGAAGAAAAACAAAAATTGCGTTTTCATTATGGTCTTACAGAACGACAATTACTTAAATACGTTCGTATCGCCGGAAAGGCAAAAGGGTCAACAGGTCAGGTTTTACTACAATTACTTGAAATGCGCCTTGATAACATTCTTTTTCGATTGGGTATGGCTCCGACTATTCCGGGAGCTCGCCAATTAGTTAACCATAGACATATTTTAGTCAATGGTCGTATAGTAGATATACCAAGTTATCGCTGCAAACCCCGAGATACTATTGCGGCGAGGGATGAACAAAAATCTAAAGTTCTAATTCAAAATTCTCTCGATTCATCCCCCCATGAGGAATTGCCAAACCATTTGACTCTTCAACCATTCCAATATAAAGGATTAGTCAATCAAATAATAGATAGTAAATGGGTCGGTTTGAAAATAAATGAATTGCTGGTTGTAGAATATTATTCTCGTCAGACTTAAACCTAACAAAAATAAAATCAACACTAATAAGAATAAGGGTTCGACCCATTTTTCTCCCTTTCGGCGAAGTAAATTAACCTAAGGTTAAGATAAATAAGGGTTTGATCCGGATTTTTCTTCCATTTAGGTATCATAGACCGAGAGGGATATTTTCATTCCTTGTCTACTCTACTCTTTTCTTTACACAGTCTTTTTTGTACCACAGCCATTAGGAATAGAGAATCCATAT